GAATCGAACTATCGATTGATCCAGGTACTTGGGATCCTATGGATGAAGACATGGTCTCAACGGATCCCATTGAATTTCATTCGGAGGAGGAACCCTATAAAGATCGTATTAATTCTTATCAAAAAGAGACAGGGTTAACCGAAGCCATTCAAACAGGTATAGGTCAACTAAATGGCATTCCTGTAGCAATAGGGGTTATGGATTTTCAGTTTATGGGAGGTAGTATGGGGTCCGTAGTAGGAGAGAAAATCACTCGTTTGATTGAGTATGCTACTAATAAAAATCTACCCCTTATTATAGTGTGTGCTTCCGGCGGGGCACGCATGCAAGAAGGAAGTTTGAGCTTGATGCAAATGGCTAAAATTTCGTCGGTTTTATTTGATTATCAATCAAATAAAAGGCTATTCTATGTATCAATTCTTACATCCCCTACTACTGGGGGGGTGACAGCTAGTTTTGGTATGTTGGGAGATATCATTATTTCCGAACCCAATGCCTACATTGCATTTGCGGGTAAAAGAGTAATTGAAGAAACATTGAATACGACAGTACCTGAAGGTTCACAAGAAGCTGAATATTTATTCGATAAGGGTTTATTTGATCCAATTGTACCACGTAATCCTTTAAAAGGCGTTCTAAGTGAGTTATTTCAGTTGCACGCTTTCTTGCCTTTAAATCAAAATTCGATTGAGCAGTAAGGTCAATTATTTATTTGTGGCAAAAAAAGTAGTTAGTTATCGTAATCAATCAAAGTCCAAATGATAAAGAATCAATCATAATAGAATAATGGGGATGGGGTTTTCGCGGTTGCCATACTAATTCTATAACTATATAGAATATAAAGAATCAAAAGTTGCAGATCAATTTTTTTATTTGATTTCATATCCTGATTACTAATCAGAGAACCTATATTCTATCAACATTCTTACTTCTGTAAATTGAAAATATGGCAAAGAAAACGAATTTTATCTTCCTTTCTTACATCTGGAAAATTCGAAAAAAATAGCCTTTTGCATCTTAATATATTTCTTGTCGAAGACTTTCCATTTTGACTAACAAGAGAATATCTCTTGAATCAAATTATAACGAATCTTTCGGGACTTTGTAAGCAACTCTTTCTTTATTGATATTGAATTAAAAGACAAGAGCAAAAGATGAAGAATAAAAAAGTTGATTATCAAACATATATTTTTTTGTGTCGAAGGCGAATTCAGTTCATTTAGTTAGTTCTACATTTCTTGAACTTAGTATATACTATACTCACTTAGATATAATTAGTATAATTATATAGAATTCAGTTCAGATAATTTTCGAACAATATAACAAACAGGTACAAATAGTAAATCGAGGTACCCATTCTATGACAGATATAAACCTTCCCTCTATTTTTATTCCTTTCGTAGGCCTATTATTTCCGGCAATTGCAATGGCTTCTTTATTTCTTCATGTTCAAAAAAACAAGATTGTTTAGGCCGGATGGTGAGGCCAAATCACATTTTTTCAAGACTTAGACTTGATTGAGTCATAACACAGATATCTATTTATTGGAAAGTGGAATATGGTATAATGCATGATTTCTTTCGAACATAAGTGCAAGACATGCGAAACCTGATATAGGGGTAAATTCTTTTTTACTATTTTCAAATCAATAGATCAAGACGGGTCGGTCCATGTTTCAAATAGAAAGTCGATGCTTGTAGATATCTAGGGCGGGGTCATATGAAGGGGACGTTCTTATTTTCGATCGAACTTTTTTTATTAATTACCCCGACAGGTTCACATTAGAATAGTGCTAGTTGATGAGAGTTACTTAAGAAACAAAATAGCGTTAAGTTTAAGTAAAGTATAAGTGAAATTCATTTTGGTTATTCTATCAATTCAATTAAGTAAAATTAAATGCAACTAGATTAGTATGAATTGGCGATCAGAACGTATATGGATAGAACTTATAAGGGGGTCTCGAAAAACAAGTAATTTCTGCTGGGCCTTTATCCTTTTTTTAGGTTCATTAGGATTTTTATTAGTTGGAACTTCCAGCTATCTTGGTAGGAATTTGATATCTTTATTTCCCTCTCAACAAATAATTTTTTTCCCACAGGGGATCGTGATGTCTTTCTATGGGATCGCAGGTCTCTTTATTAGTTCCTATTTGTGGTGCACAATTTCGTGGAATGTAGGTAGTGGTTATGATCTATTCGATAAAAAAGAAGGAATAGTGTGTATTTTTCGTTGGGGATTTCCGGGAAAAAATCGTCGCATCTCCCTCCGATTCCTTATAAATGATATTCAATCTATCAGAATAGAACTTAAAGAGGGTATTTATCCTCGTCGTGTCCTTTATCTAGAAATCAGAGGCCAGGGGGCCGTTCCTTTGACTCGTACTGATGAGAATTTGACTCCACGAGAAATGGAACAAAAAGCTGCTGAATTAGCCTATTTCTTGCGCGTACCGATTGAAGTATTTTGAAATGAACCGAACAATGAATGTTTTCTGATTCTCGGCTGGGGGTAGAAAATACTTTACAATCCCCTTTTGTATAACTTTATCTATGGTATAACTTAACGAAATTTTCGTCAGAACATCCCTTCGAGTCGAGTCAAAGCAAACGTATATTATATGGAACATAAAAAAGGGGGGTTGCTTTTGTCGGCAAAAACGAGATTTTATGCGTATGGAAATCCACTTGACGCAATTCATTAGCACCAAATCGAAATAAGGATAGATTCATCCCAAAACATTTTGAAATAAAGAAAATTTTTGATTTGAGTTTCAATATTTTGAATTGATAGGTTAGAGACAAATAGCTCATGTAAATTAATTATCTTTCTTGATGTGTCGTTTTCTCCCCTCTTTCGTTCTCTTCTCTTTAATGAATGACCCGACGTTTTGATTATCACATTCAGAAAATTATCTCAATTCTTTTTGTGCTATGGTAGTCAGCGAATTTTTTTGCAATATTTGGAGAGTTTTTTGTCTCGAAATCCGAATTCCTTAACGAAAACTAAAGTGGGTTTTCGGGGAGTCATCTAAAGGAAGGAATTGCTTCGAATTTGACCAATTGAAATAGCTGGAAACCTTTTTTCGCATTTTCGCATTCGAAGTGGACTCTTATTCGATTTCTGTATTTTTGTAAGATTCTTCAAAATTATCAAGGACTCATTACCGAATCACAAATAAAAAAAAGAAAATGATTCGATACCTTGGAATAGAACTCTGGTGAAAAAAAAAAATAAATAAAAAATATTAGATCGCGTAGAGTCGACGAATGAGGCCACTTTATTAAATTAAAAATTTCTAAAAAAAATGGCAAAAAAGAAAGCATTTATTCCCCTTCTAGTTCTTGTATCTATAGTCTTTTTACCCTGGTGGAGCTTTCTAACATTTAATAAAAGTCTGGAATCTTGGGTTACTAATTGGTGGAATACCAAGCAATCCGAAACTCTTTTGAATGATATTCCAGAAAAGAGTCTTCTAGAAAAATTCCTAGAATTAGAGGAGCTCCTACTGTTGGACGAGATGATAAAGGAATATCCGGAGACACGTCTAAAAAAGCTTCGTATAGGAATCGGAATCCATAAAGAAACGATTCAATTGATCAAGCTGCACAATGAAGATTGTATCCATACAATTTTGTCCTTCTCGACCAATATAATCTGTTTCGTTATTCTAAGTGGTTATTCTATTATAGGTAAGAAAGAACTTATTACTCTTAACTCTTGGGTTCAGGAATTCCTATATAACCTAAGCGACACAATAAAAGCATTTTCTATTCTTTTATTAACCGATTTATGTATCGGATTCCACTCACCCCACGGTTGGGAACTAATGATTGGCTATATCTACCAAGATTTTGGATTTTCTCATAACGATCAAATTATATCTGGCCTTGTTTCCACCTTTCCAGTCATTCTAGATACAATTTTGAAATATTGGATTTTCCGTTATTTAAATCGTGTATCCCCATCACTTGTAGTGATTTATCATTCAATGAATGACTGAAAAAAGGTCTACTGATATTAATTCAATTAGAATGTTTGGTACTTTGGGCATAAGCATTCCAAACCGTACTGACTCGTTCTACCCATCCAAGGCAGGAAAGTCCTCCAATATTCCAGTAAGATTATTTCAGTAAATAGCAGAATAGTGGATAGGGAACTATACTAGCGACCTACCCAATTTATTGTAGAAATTTTCGGGATCAAAAATTGTACCATGCAAACTATAAATACCCTTTCTTGGATAAAAGAACAGATTACTCGATCCATTTCCGTATCACTCATTATATATATAATAACTCAGTCATCCATTTCAAATGCATATCCCATTTTTGCACAGCAGGGTTATGAAAATCCCCGAGAAGCGACCGGTCGTATTGTATGTGCCAATTGTCATTTAGCTAATAAACCTGTGGATATTGAGGTTCCACAAGCGGTCCTTCCCGATACTGTATTTGAAGCAGTTGTTCGAATTCCTTATGATATGCAACTAAAACAAGTTCTTGCTAATGGCAAGAAGGGGGGTTTGAATGTAGGAGCTGTTCTTATTTTACCCGAGGGGTTTGAGTTGGCTCCAACCGATCGTATTTCTCCCGAGATGAAAGAAAAAATAAGCAATCTTTCTTTTCAGAGTTACCGACCAAATAAAAAAAATATTCTTGTGATAGGCCCTGTTCCGGGGCAAAAATATAGTGAAATCACCTTTCCTATTCTTTCACCGGACCCTGCTACTAAGAAAGATGTTCACTTTTTAAAATATCCCATATATGTAGGCGGTAACAGGGGAAGGGGTCAGATTTATCCCGACGGAAGCAAGAGTAACAATACTGTTTATAATGCTACAGCAGCGGGTATAGTAAAGAAAATAATACGAAAAGAAAAGGGCGGATACGAAATAACCATAGGGGATGCCTCGGATGGGCGTCAAGTCGTTGATATTATTCCTCCAGGGCCAGAACTTCTTATTTCAGAGGGCGAATCTATCAAACTCGATCAACCATTAA